TATTTATCGGAATCAAAGGAAAAATCCGAAGAATGGATTTTTTTTGGTGACATAAGAGGAAATTATGGAAAGAATCATACAGATAATTTTTTTTTTACCGATATCCCTGATATCCCTGATTCCTAATTAGGAAACCTCTATGAACAAGATAAAAATGAACAAGATAAAAGAGCGAATTCTTTTTCCGCGAAATTCAATTGGGCAGAGTAGTAAATTAAATAATAAATAAAACGAATTTCATGAAATAATAAATAAAACGAATTTCATGTTCTTTTCTTCCTATGTTCTTTTCTTCCTATGTTCTTTTCTTCCTTTCGTATTATATTATAACTATAAACTATAACTTATAACTATAAACTATAACGAATTTTGGAATAATTTATAAGGGGAAGAAACTCTTTATTAAATTCAAATTATGAAATTCAAATTATAAGACAAGAAAAAGATAATAGAAGAATAACAAACAAGTGGATTATCATACATGTATTTCATGTAGAAAAATGAATAAGTCCATTTAGTTAGTTCTATATTCCTTGCACTTTCTTATATATACTCACTTAGATATACTTAGTATAATTATATAGGAATTCTAATAATTTTAAGAGATCCTTCTATTTAAGATATCTTTCTAACAATATAATATAGCGATAATAGGTAAAAAGATTAATATAACAATAAATAAATAACAGGTACAAATATTAAATCGAGGTGCCCATTCTATGACAATTCTCAACAACTTACCCTCTATTTTTGTGCCTTTAGTGGGCTTAGTATTTCCGGCAATTGCAATGGCTTCTTTATCTCTTCATGTTCAAAAAAACAAGATTTTTTAGATCTGATGGGGGCAAATTTCATCTATTTTTTTTTTCAAGACTTAGACTTGGATCATAACACAGATATCTATTCAGTATAATATGGTATAACTTGTGGCTTCTTTCAAACAGAAAAGAAAGGGCAGGCGTAAACGTAAATATGATATATGAGTAAACGAGCTATTTGTTGAAAATAAGTCGCGATTGGGGCGGATGCCTGAAATAAATGCAAAGCCCATGTAGCTATATATGTGTAGTATGTGTAGATAGGGGATCATATGAGGGGGCTCCTATTATTTTACTTTTAGATCTAACGAATTGCTTCGAAAGATTCACATCAGAATAGTGCAAGTTGATGAAAGTTCCTTCGGAAACAAAAAAACGTAAAGTAAAATTCATTTTGGCCGGTCTCCCACTTCCAATAAAATGCAACTAGATCTAGTATGAGTTGGCGATCAGAACATATATGGATAGAACTTATAGCGGGGTCTCGAAAAATAAGTAATTTCTGCTGGGCCATTATACTTTTTTTAGGTTCATTGGGGTTTTTATTGATTGGAATTTCCAGTTATCTTGACAGAAATTTGATATCTTTATTCCCGTCTCAGCAAATCATTTTTTTTCCACAAGGGATCGTGATGTCTTTCTATGGGCTCGCCGGTCTGTTTATTAGCTCTTATTTGTGGTGCACAATTTCGTGGAATGTAGGTAGTGGTTATGATCGATTCGATAGAAAAGAAGGAATAGTGTGTATTTTTCGTTGGGGATTTCCAGGAAAAAATCGTCGCATCTTACTACGACTCTTTATGAAAGATATTCAGTCTATCAGAATAGAAGTTAAAGAAGGTTTTTCTGCTCGGCGTGTCCTTTATATGGAAATCAGAGGCCAGGGGGCCATTCCTTTGACTCGTACTGATGAGAATTTGACTCCACGAGAAATTGAGCAAAAAGCAGCGGAATTGGCCTATTTTTTGCGTGTACCAATTGAAGTATTTTGAAATAAACCGAAGCACTTTTCTTAGCAGGAGGTAAAAAACCAAAAAATCCTCTTTTTTTTTCTATAACATAACTTAACTTAAATTTATTCATAATACTGATGAACCAAAGAAGACGTATATTATATATACGGAATATATACGGAAAACAGAAAAATTCGAAAACGGAACTTTTTTTTGTCCGCAAACTTTTTTTTATGCGTATGTAAATTCACAAAATTCAAGGACTAACCACTGACTCACAAATAAAAAAGAGGGAATAAATTCGCGGGTTCGAAGCTTTCTATTCTAAATTCTAATATCTAATATTAGAATAGAACTTATGCTTGATAGAAATATTAGATCGTATAGAGTTGACGAATGAAGCGGATTCATTAAAAATTCACAGACGAAAAAATGGAAAAAAAAGCATTCATTCCCCTTCTATATCTTACGTCTATAGTATTTTTGCCCTGGTGGGTCTCTTTTTCATTTAATAAAAGTCTGGGATCTTGGATTATTAATTGGTGGAATACTAGTAAATCCGAAACTTTTTTAAATGATATTCAAGAAAAGAGTATTCTAGAAAAATTAATAGAATTTGAGGAACTCTTCCTGTTGGACGAAATGATAAAGGAATACCCCGAAACACATCTACAAAAGTTTCGTATCGGAATCCACAAAGAAACGATCCAATTGATCAAGATGCACAACGCAGATCGTATAGATACGATTTTGCACTTCTCGACAAATATAATCTGTTTCGTTATTCTAAGTGGTTATTCTTTTTTAGTTAATGAAGAACTTTTTATTCTGAATTCTTGGGTTCAAGAATTCATATATAACTTAAGCGACACGATAAAAGCCCTTTCTATTCTTTTATTAACCGACTTATGTATAGGATTCCATTCACCCCACGGTTGGGAACTAATGATTAGCTCTTTCTACAAGGATTTTGGATTTGCTCATAATGATCAAATTATATCTGGACTTGTTTCCACCTTTCCAGTAATTTTCGATACAATTTTTAAATATTGGATCTTCCGTTATTTAAATCGTGTATCTCCGTCACTTGTAGTGATTTATCATTCAATGAATGACTGAAAAATGATCCACCGATCCAATTAGAATTTTGTTATTTTGTCCATAAGTAAAATAAAATATTCAAAATCTTACTTTTTTTTTTATACACTTATTTTTTCTATACATCCAAGAGATTCGGATTCCTCCTATATTTTAGTATTTTAGTAAAAATTTTTCAGTAACTAGCAGCATCGTGGATAGGGAACTATCCTAGCGACCTACCTAATTTTATTGTAGAAATTTTCTGGATCAACGACTGGACCATGCAAACTAGAAAGACCCTCTCTTGGATAAAGGAAGAGATTACTCGCTCCATTTCCGTATCGCTCATGATATATATAATAACTGGGGCATACATTTCAAATGCATATCCCATTTTTGCACAGCAGGGTTATGAAAATCCGCGCGAAGCAACTGGTCGTATTGTATGCGCGAATTGTCATTTAGCTAATAAGCCCGTGGGTATTGAGGTTCCACAAGCGGTACTTCCTGATACTGTATTTGAAGCAGTTGTTCGAATTCCTTATGATATGCAACTAAAACAAGTTCTTGCTAATGGTAAAAAGGGAGCTTTGAATGTGGGGGCTGTTCTTATTTTACCTGAGGGGTTTGAATTAGCCCCTCCTGATCGTATTTCGCCAGAGATGAAAGAAAAGATAGGTAATCTCTCTTTTCAGAGTTATCGCCCCACTAAAAAAAATATTCTTGTGATAGGTCCCGTTCCTGGTCAAAAATATAGTGAAATCACCTTTCCTATTCTTTCTCCGGACCCTGCTGCTAAGAAGGATGCTCACTTCTTAAAATATCCCATATACGTAGGCGGGAACAGGGGAAGGGGTCAGATTTATCCCGACGGGAGCAAGAGTAACAATACGGTTTATAATGCTACAGCAGCGGGTATAGTAAGCAAAATCATACGAAAAGAAAAAGGGGGGTACGAAATAACTATAACAGATGCGCCAGAGGGGCGTCAAGTGATTGATAGTATCCCCCCAGGACCAGAACTTCTTGTTTCAGAAGGCGAATCCATCAAACTCGATCAACCATTAACAAGTAATCCTAATGTGGGCGGATTTGGTCAGGGAGACGCAGAAATAGTACTTCAAGACCCATTACGTGTCCAAGGCCTTTTGTTCTTCTTGGCATCCGTTATTTTGGCACAAATCTTTTTGGTTCTTAAAAAGAAACAGTTTGAGAAGGTTCAATTGTCCGAAATGAATTTCTAGATTACGAATTTATCAACATCAAGTTCTTATCTTTTCTTAATTTCTTAAAAAGATAAAGAAGAAAATTTTTGTTGGAAATTCTGTATGATAAAAAAAATTGCGAAAAGACTTTTGTTTTGCTTTTGTTTCTATTTTTTTTTTATACCAAATTAGGGGAATTACTTGTACCACATTTCTATATTTAGATTTCTATATTTAGTATGTATATTGGTAAGAAGACTATTTGACTTTATCCCCTCTTTTCCAATCTAAATTGGAGTGGTGCGATTATGTCACTATTCACAGATTTAGCTGTGATACAATGTATCCATAGCTTTTTTCTATTCTAATAGAATCAAATTCGACTAAATACTGATACTAAGCATAAGATAACTAAGCGGAAAAGAAAAGGTTAAATGAGGGAAACAAAATATTATAGGGGATATTCTTCTATTTGTCTTTTTATTCTTCGACACAAGCAAAGGGGGGGGGGGGGGAAAATTCCTTTGCTTGTGTCGAAATAATAATGATTCTTAATACCATTCATCAAAGATTCCTATTCTTCAAAGAAAGGAAAATTTTTTGAGCAAATAGAACTTCATATCGGATCGACAGAAAACAAAAAAAAAATATAAATATATAATATATATATATATTATATGTGATCCAGGAAAAGAAAATTTAGCAATTCCTTCTTTCTTCTAACAGTATTGATAGATAAGATACTATCGAGGAAAAAATATTCTGAATCAATGAAGTTACTTTTTTACAAGCACCACCCAGAAAAAAGTGTAATGGAATTTTTTGAAATATTTAAAATATCAGAAGAATGTAATTCATAAAATGGAATTCATTTTGTCATTTATACGAATAAAGTATTATGATTATTAAGAACTCAGCAGCGCCCCCTTTTTTCTGTCTGATTC